AAAGAATTATAAATAATTCTTTATATTGTTTATTATGAGGTTCCTGACCTTCATTCATTTTATTGAGTTTATTTAAATTACTTTAAATAATTTTTTGACCATTTGGATAATTGGAATTTTATTTCTTTTTCCGGCAAGTTTAACAAAATCATTTTAACCGGTTGATCAACTTTTGATCATTCAATTTGTTTCCTGACCTTCAGCCATTTGTCAAATTTTATTTAAATCACTTTAAATAATTTTTTGACCATTTGGATAATTGGAATTTTATTTCTTTTTCCGGCAAGTTTAACAAAATCATTTTAACCGGTTGATCAACTTTTGATCATTCAATTTGTTTCCTGACCTTCAGCCATTTGTCAAATTTTATTTAAATCACTTTAAATAATTTTTTGACCATTTGGATAATTGGAGTTTTATTTCTTTTTCCGGCAAGTTTAACAAAATCATTTTAACCGGTTGATCAACTTTTGATCATTCAATTTGTTTCCTGACCTTCAGCCATTTGTCAAATTTTATTTAAATCACTTTAAATAATTTTTTGACCATTTGGATAATTGGAGTTTTATTTCTTTTTCCGGCAAGTTTAACAAAATCATTTTAACCGGTTGATCAACTTTTGATCATTCAATTTGGTTTTTGACATCAACTATTTATCAAATTTTATTTAAATAAATTTAAATAATTTTTTTTTATCATTTGGATAATTGGAGTTTTATTGTTCTTTTTCCGGCAAATTTAACAAAATTATTTTAACCGGTTGATCAACTTTTGATCATTAAATTTGGTTTTCTTTACTTATTTTATAGGTTCTTTCCGGCAAGGTTAACAAAATCATGATTGACCGGTTGATCACTTTTTTGACCAGGATAGTTTGCCTATTTTTTTTGAAATTAATATTAATTTCAAAAATATAAATATACTTTTTGTGAATGCAAATATGAATGTATATATGTAATATTCACAATTTATTACATATATTGTTGTTTGTTATTTTAAAACATATTAATAATTATTGGAACATAAAGTTAGGTAAAATGGTCATAATTAGTGAATGAATTCGCATTAAAAAAAGAAAGCCCAAATTGGCAAAAAGAAAGCCGAAATTGGCAAAAAGAAAGCCGAAATTGGCAAAAAGAAAGCCGAAATTGGCAAAAAGAAAGCCGAAATTGGCAAAAAGAATAGGAATTTCTTTATTTGTAAGGAATTTCTTTGTAGGCTTGATTGGATGGTATAATAAGATCTTATGTAAACATATCTATCTTATTGTTAAATATAACAACCTATAGTAAAGAATTAGAAAGGTATATTATATAATAAGAGTTTAATATAAATATAGATAATATATATATATACATTAGTATAAATAATAATAATAACATATACCTTCATTATATATATATTTACATAAATAACTTATTATACTTTATAATAATAACATATAAATAATAGATAACCCTATGTTACATAAATTACTTATTATACTTAATAATAATAATAATAAGTTAAGATGGGATTTATATGTAGTATAAATTCTTATATTAACTTATATAATGGTATCCACTTTTCATTAAAATGAAAAAAAATGAAAAGTGGATAATTATTCCATAGTAATATCTATTTGTTAATCCATATTTATGTATCTTTTAATAAAGGGTAGAATAAAGTAATAAGTTAAAGGTTAATCTTTAGTTAAGCTAGTTAGAATATATAGTAAATATTTTATATAGTGGATTTGATGTTAATTTAAACATTTATATATTGTACCACTATTTTATTATTTAACATAAAATATGAATAGTTGTTTGTTATTTTCATATAGTGAATGAAATTTCACTTGGGGAGGAAGCGGCAACAAATAATTCACGCTTTAGTTACTACTTACACTCTGTTTATTTTTGTTTTTCTTATAAACAGGGGTAAGTAGGTGAATCAAATGTATTAATAGATTGGTCTGATATTTATTATTACATTTTATGATGTTAGTTTGATTCTGGCTTTGGTATTAATTTTTTGGAATTTATACATGTAAGTTTTTGCTTTGAGTATAGTTTATCTTTTTGTTTGCAGTGTTTAATATTGAATGATGAAGTTGTTTTTGATTTGGATATTTATATTAATATTGTATATGTTTGTGCCAGCATACGCGGTTATACAATAAATATAAGTTAATATTTTTGGTTATTAAAAGTTTAATATTTAATTTGAGTTTATTATTTTTGTTTTTAGGTGAAATTTTAATATTTATTAATCTTTTTTTGATTCTGTTGAAATATAATATATAAACTAGGATTAGATACCCTATTATTTTATACGTTAATTGTTTACCTGGGTAATAGTAGTTATTTTCTTTAAACCTAAAGAATTTGGCGGTATTTTAGTCTATTCAGAGGAATTTGTCCCTTTATCGATAGTCCTCGTTTTATCTTGCTTGATTTGGTAAGTTCAGTATGTATATCGCCGTTATAAGCTTATTTTTTGAGAATTAAAATTTGCTAATTATTTTATTTTATTATATTTCAGGTCAAGGTGCAGCTGATAATTAAGTGGTGATGAATTACAATATAATTTAAATATATGGATTTGATTAAGAATAATTTAGTCATTGAAGGTGGATTTGATAGTAATTTTGATTATAGTGTTAATTTGATTTATAGCTCTAAAATAAGTACATATCGCCCGTCACTCTCAATTTATTTGAGATAAGTCGTAACAAAGTAGGTGTACTGGAAAGTGTATCTAGAATGTTTCGGAAATTAGTTTATAGAAAATAATTCATTTACATTGAGTTGAATTAGTGGTGCAATACTTTAATTTCTGATTTTGATTATTTTATTTTTTTTTATTTTTAATTTATTTTTAATTAAAGTTTTTTTATTAATTATTAGTTTTAGTATATTTATTTTGAATGAATTTTTTTTAGTTATAGTTGATTTGTACTGTTAAGGTTTATGGGGTTTATTTATTATTTTATAAGTAGATTTTTTTTTGTTGTACCTTTTGTATCAGGGTGGATTTATTTTATTTTAATTATTTATTCTTCTCGAATGTTGATTGATCTAATTATTTATGTTAGTTAAGGTTTTATACTTATTCATTATTAATAATTAGGTGTGATATGCTATTCGTAATCTGTGATATCTAGTTATTTGATAAGTGAATTTAATTCAGTTATATTTATTTAATTTTATTATTTTGTTAATTTAATTATTTATTTATAATAATATTTTAGGGGATTAGCTCTGATTTATTTTATTATAATTTTTATTTATAGGAAGTTATTTAGGCTTTTTAATGGCTATTATTTTTTAGTATTTTATAATTTATCTTCTTTTTTGTTTAAATTTATTTTAATTTAATTATTTATTGAATTGATTTATTTAATTTTGTATTATTTATAGTAATGATTTAATTAGTATATTTATATTTATAGATTTATTTATTTGTTAAGATTTTTTAAGGAACTAGGCAAAGGAATTAATTTATTCGCCTGTTTATCAAAAACATCTTTTCTTGAAATTTATTTGAGATTTGACCTGCCCAATGAATAGTTTAATGGCCGCGGTATTTTGACCGTGCAAAGGTAGCATAATCATTAGTCTATTAATTGTTGACTTGTATGAATGGTTAGACGAAATATTGACTGTCTCTATTAATTTATTATAATTTAAATTTTGAGTTAAAATGCTTAAATTTTTTTAAAGGACGAGAAGACCCTATAGATCTTTATTAATTGATTTATTTATTTGTTTAGTTTATTATTTTTAGGTAGGTTTATTGGTTTTGTTGGGGTGACATGAAGATAGAATTAACTCTTTATTATTTTTTACATTGATTTTTGTTTGTTTGACCTTTTATTATTGTTATAAGATAAAGATACCTTAGGGATAACAGCGTAATTCTTTTTGAGAGTTCATATCGACAAAGGAGATTGCGACCTCGATGTTGGATTAAGATTATTATTAGGTGTAGATGCTTATATATTAGGTCTGTTCGACCTTTAAATTCTTACATGATCTGAGTTCAAACCGGCGTGAGCCAGGTTGGTTTCTATCCTTAAGTTTTTAATTTATATTAGTACGAAAGGACCATATAAATTGAATATTTTATTTATTTGACTTATTATACTAATTTGGCAGATTTAAGTGCATTAAATTTAGAATTTATTTATATTGTATTTTTACAATAATTAGTATTGTCTTTATTAGATTTATTTATTTCATTATTTATTTTTGTTGTTATTGTGGTTTTTGTTCTTGTTGGGGTTGCTTTTTTTACTTTATTGGAACGTAAGGTATTAGGTTATATTCAACTTCGTAAAGGTCCTAATAAAGTTAGATTTTTAGGTATTTTACAGCCTTTTTCTGATGCAATTAAGTTATTTAGTAAGGAAAATATTGTTCCTATTTTCTCTAATTTTGTTCCTTATTATTTTTCTCCTATTTTTAATTTATTTTTATCTTTGATTATTTGGATTATTATTCCTTATTTTTCTAATCTTTTTAGATATCAATTGAGTGTTCTTTTTTTTTTGTGTTGTGCTAGTTTAAATGTATATAGTATTATGATTGCAGGTTGGTCTTCTAATTCTAATTATTCTTTATTAGGTAGATTGCGTTCTGTTGCTCAAACTATTTCTTATGAGGTGAGTTTATTTTTGATTTTACTTTCCTTTGTTGTTTTAACGGGTACTTATTGTTTGATTGATTTTTATTATTTTCAATATTTTGGTTGGTATTTTCTTTTATTTTTTCCCTTATGTTTGTGTTTATTTTCTTCTTTTTTAGCTGATACTAATCGTACTCCTTTTGATTTTGCTGAAGGTGAATCTGAATTAGTATCTGGATTTAATGTTGAATATAGAAGTGGTGGATTTGTTTTAATTTTTTTAAGAGAATATTCAATAATTTTATTTATAAGTATATTTTCTTGTATTGTTTTTTTTGGTTGTGATTTATTTTCTTTTATATTTTTTGTTAAAATGATTTTTTTATCATTTATTTTTATCTGGGTTCGTGGTACATACCCTCGTTTTCGTTATGATAAGTTGATGTATTTGGCTTGAAAATGTTATTTGCCTTTATCTTTGAATTATCTATTGTTTTTTATTGGATTTAAGCTTTTAATTGTTTCTCTATTTATTTATTGCATTAATTTTAGTTAAGTTAATAGAATTATTAATTTCTTATTTGTATTTTCAAGATACATGTTTTTATAAACTCATTAACTTATTTAATAATATTGTCTCATGATATTTTGATATAATTATCTATTATGAAGTATGAAAAGTATATAATTGTTAATACTTGACTTATTATAATATATGGGTCTTCTACTGGTTTTGCTCCTATGATTGTTAATAAAAGTGTTGTTGTTACTATTAATCAAAATGTTATTTGGTTAATAGGGTAGAATGTATTTCCTTGAAAGTTTCTATTATGTATTGGTAATGTTATTAAAATAATAATTGATATTATTAAAGCAATTACTCCTCCTAGTTTATTAGGGATTGATCGTAAAATTGCATATGCAAATAGAAAGTATCATTCTGGTTGGATATGGGTAGGTGTTACTAGTGGATTAGCTGGTGTAAAGTTATCTGGATCTCCTAATATATAGGGTTCTATAAATGTTAAGTATGTTATAATTATTATAACTGTTAAAAATCCTATAGTATCTTTTATTGAGAAATAAGGGTGAAATGGAATTTTATCAATATTTCTTTTTAATCCAAGTGGGTTATTTGACCCTGTTTGGTGTAAAAATAATAAATGTATTATTACTATAGCTGTAATAATAAAAGGTATTAGAAAGTGTAGAGTGAAGAATCGATTTAATGTGGCATTATCTACAGCAAATCCTCCTCATACTCATTGTACTAAATCAGTACCTAAATATGGTACTGCAGATAATAAGTTTGTAATAACTGTTGCTCCTCAAAAAGATATTTGACCTCATGGTAATACATAACCTATGAAGGCAGTTATTATTAATAGTAATAAAATTAATACTCCTGTTATTCAAGTTTCAATATATTTATATGATCCATAGTATATTCCACGTCCTACATGTATATAAATACAAATAAAAAATGTTGATGCTCCGTTTGCGTGAATTGTACGTATGATTCAACCATTATTTACGTCTCGACAAATATGTCTTACTCTATTGAATGCTATTTCGATATTTGAAGTGTAATGTATTGCTAAGAAGATTCCAGTTATGATTTGGATAATTAAACATATTCCTAGTAGTGATCCGAAATTTCATCATGCAGAAATATTGATAGGAGTGGGTAAATCAATTAAAGTATTATTAATAATTTTTATAATTGGGTGATTCTTTCGTATTGCTTTATTCATTAGTTAAATATTATTCGTAGTGGTCCTTTTTTTGATTCAGTAATTTTGAATACAGTAATTATTGTAAATAATAAGTATGATGCTAGTATAATTACTGAAATATTTACTGGATTTTCATATATTTTTATTAGTATTGTTGTATTTATTATGATGCTTATAGTGTCATTATTATTAATGTTGTATGATTTATTTAAGTAAGTTAAGATTAGTATCGAAGTAAATGTTATAATAATTACTTGTTTTGTTGATAATGAAAATATTATGTTGGGTATTAATCTTGTTATGTAAATAAATAACACTATTATTCCTCCAATGAATATTAAAAATAGAATATATGAAAATCAGAATGATTTGTATATTATTCCTGTTATTATTGAAATTAGGATTGTTTGTATAATAATTGTTATTCCTATTGATAAAGGGTGTTTTATAATAAGAAATATTATGTTGATTAATGTATTTATTATTAGTATAATTTTTATGCAGAGGATAGTTTATTTAAAATAATAGTTTTGGGAATTGTTGATAAGTTTTACTTTCCTTTGAAGTTTTAAGAAAATTATTCATTTTTGGTTTACAAAACCAATATTTTATATATATAAATTATTAAAACTAGTGATAATATATTTTGTTTTTCCTTTAATTATATTTGTTTGTGGTTTGTTAGTGTTTTCCTTTAATTATGATCATTTTCTTGTTACTTTACTTAGTTTAGAATATATTGTTTTATCTTTATTTTGATTTATTTTTATTTATATATTTATATATATATTTGATTTATATTTTTTGATAATATTACTTACTTTTTGGGTATGTGAGGCTGTTTTGGGATTATCTTTACTTGTTAGTTTGATTCGTGGTTATGGTAATGATTATTTTTTTTCTTTTAATTTACTTCAATGTTAAGGTTTTTAATTTTTTCTTTATTTTTGATATTGTTATCTTATTTGGGCAATTGATGATTGTTACATATTATATTTTTTGTTATGACTTTTTTATTTTATTTTAGTTTTGTTAGATTTTATTATTTTAGAAATATTAGATATTTTTTGGGTTGTGATGTTTATTCTTATACTTTAATTTTATTAAGTGTTTGAATTTGTGGATTGATACTTTTAGCTAGTGAGTCTATTTATCATTATAATTATTATTCTAATATTTTCATATTTTTTGTTTTATTTTTATTTATTACTTTATATCTTTCTTTTTCAAGAATAAATTTAATTTTATTTTATTTATTTTTTGAGTCTAGACTTATTCCTACTATATTTTTGATTTTTGGTTGAGGGTATCAACCAGAGCGTTTACAGGCTGGTATATATTTTCTTTTTTATACTTTATTTTCTTCATTGCCTATATTATTATCTATTTTATATTTTTATTTTGTATTTGGTAGATTATCTTTTTCTTTAATTTATAATTTTGATTGTTTTTATTTTATTTTTTATTTATGTATGATTTTTTCTTTTTTAGTGAAGGTCCCTATATTTTTTATTCATGTTTGATTACCAAAAGCGCATGTTGAAGCTCCAGTTTCTGGCTCTATAATTTTAGCAGGAGTATTATTAAGGTTAGGTGGTTATGGATTGTTTCGTATTTTTTCAATTTTGATTATATCTGGTTTAAAATATAATTATATATTTATTAGTATTAGTTTATTAGGTGGTTTATTTATTAGTTTTATGTGTTTACGTCAAAGAGATATTAAGTCATTAATTGCATATTCTTCAGTTATTCATATAGGTCTTGTATTGGGAGGGATTATGACTTTTAATTATTGGGGTATTTTTGGTTCTTTAATTTTAATATTAGCTCATGGTTTATGTTCATCATCTTTATTTTGTTTGGCAAATGTTGTATATGATCGTTTGGGTAGTCGTAGATTATTTATTATTAAGGGTTTAATTAATTTTATACCTACAATAAGAATGTGGTGGTTTTTATTAAGATCTTATAATATGGCTGCTCCTCCTTCTTTGAATTTGATAGGTGAAATTATATTATTTAATAGTTTAGTTTCTTGAAATGTACTTAGAACTTGAGTTTTTATTATTATATCTTTTTTTAGTGCTGCTTATACATTATATATATATTCTTATAGTCAACATGGTTTAATTTATTCAGGTTCATTTTCTTTTTGTAACGGTTATGGTCGTGAATATTTATTGATGTTTTTGCATTGGGTTCCTTTAAACTTAATTATTTTTATGTCTAATATATTGTTCATTTAACTTAAATAATTTAATTTTAAAATATCAGCTTGTGGGTCTGAATATGTATATTTACTTTAAGTTATTCTTTGATGTTATTCTTTGTGTTTGATTTTGTCATGTTATTTACTTTTGATTGGTTTATCTTTAATTATTATTGGTGTTTATTTTATTACTTATGATATTGTAATTTTTGTTGAGTATGAATTGTTTATGTTTAATGGTTCTCAATTTATTATGACTTTATTATTTGATTGGATATCATTAATTTTTATGGGATTTGTTTTATTTATTTCTTCTATAATTATTTATTATAGAAAAGAATATATGTATGGTGATTCTTTTTTGGATCGATTTATTATTTTGGTTTTAATGTTTGTTTTTTCAATAATGTTTATGATTATTAGTCCTAATTTAATTAGTATTTTGGTTGGTTGGGATGGTTTAGGTCTTGTTTCTTATTGTTTAGTAATTTACTATCAGAATATTAAATCCTTTAATTCGGGTATAATTACAGCATTATCTAATCGTGTTGGTGATAGAATACTTTTAATGTCAATTGCTTGATTATTTAGTTATGGTAGTTGAAATTATTTTATGTATATTGATTTTTTTTCTTTTAACTATGATGTTGGTTTGATTAGATTATTAATTGTAATTGCTGCTATAACTAAGAGTGCTCAGATTCCTTTTTCACCATGACTTCCTGCTGCTATGGCAGCACCTACTCCAGTATCTTCTTTAGTACATTCTTCTACTTTAGTTACTGCTGGTGTTTATTTATTAATTCGATTTAATCCTTTATATGTTAATTCTTTATTAGTTACTTTTTTATTATTTATTTCTTTAATTACTATATTTATATCAGGTTTTTGTGCTAATTTTGAGTTTGACTTAAAGAGGATTGTTGCTTTATCTACTTTAAGACAATTAGGGTTGATAATATCTGTACTTGCTTTTGGTTATATTTATTTAGCATTTTTTCATTTATTAACTCATGCTCTTTTTAAGGCTTTATTATTTATATGTTCAGGAGTTATTATTCACTCTTTTAAGGATTGTCAAGATATTCGTTATTTAGGTAATATATTTAATCAAATGCCTTTAACTTGTATTTGTTTTGTTATTGCTAGTTTATGTCTTTGTGGTATACCTTTTCTTTCTGGATTTTATTCAAAGGATTTAATATTAGATATTTATTCTATGGGTTACATTAATATATTTTCATATTTTTTGTTTTATTTTTCTACCGGTTTGACTGTTAGTTATAGTTTTCGTTTAATTTATTATTTGGTTATTAAAGATTTTTCTTTTTATTCTTATCACAATATTTCTGATGAAAGTTGAATTATATTAAAGGGTATATTTATTATGGTTATTTTTTCTATTTTTGGTGGGAGTATATTGAGTTGATTATTATTTCCTACTCCTATTTTATTATTTATACCTTTAAATCTTAAGATTATAGTTTTGTTTGTATGTATATTGGGAGGTTGATTAGGATATATTTTGAATAAATTTGATTTATTTAATTTAATATTTTTATATTTATACAATAGGGTTGGTTTATTTTTTGGTAATATATGATTTATACCTTATATTACTATTAAATTTCCTTATTTTTCTTTATTATTTGGGTATGATTTAGTTAAATCAAGTGATTATGGTTGATTTGAGTATTTTGGTGGTCAAGGTCTTTTAATTTTATTAAAGTTTATGTCTTTATATAATCAGAAGATTCAGAATAGAGTTTTTAATATTTTTTTTATTATTATTTCTTTCTGATTTATTTTGTTAATATTTATGTAGAATTTATTCATGTAGCTTATATTAGAGCTTAATATTGAAGATATTATGGTGGATTTAATTGTTTCCCTTGAGTATTTATAAAAATTCTTTTTAATTTTACAATGAAAATGTAATGTTTTGTTTAAACTATATAAATAGAAATATAAACGGGATTTAACCGCTAAAATAATTAGTTAGCAGCTATTATTTGATTAATCATATTTCCTTAATTGGAATAAATTATTCAATAATATCATTAACAGTGATAAACCTCTATTTGGTTTCAATTAATAAATAAGGATAAGTTTATTATCAATCTTTAGGTCGAAACTAAAAGCATATATAGCTTCTTATTTAAGAATAATTGATTAATCAATACTTTCTGATTGCAGATCAGATGTTATATTTAACTATAATCCTATTTAGCTCAGTTTAATGCTCCTTGATTTCATTCGTGATATAAGCCTATAATTAGAATTAAAATAAAGATTGTAGTTGTTTCTATTCAATAATATATTTTTGTTATTATTATTGTAGGTATTATTGGTAATAGTAATGCAATTTCGATATCAAAAATTAGGAAGATAGCTGCAATAAGGAAAAATTTTAATGAGAATGGTATTCGTGATGATGATTTTGGATCAAACCCACATTCGAATGGTGATCTTTTTTCTCGATCTGTGATTGTTTTTTTTGATAAAATGATATTTAATATTATAATGATATTTGTTAGTATAATTGTAATTATTATTATAATTGTAGTTGAATTTATTACTTATTCTGATTTATTCAGTCTTTTTAATTGGAAGTTAAATATACTACTATATTAAATAAGTAATTACCTCATCAGTAGATTGAAATATATAGGAATAATCATACAACATCTACAAAGTGTCAATATCATGCTGCTGCTTCAAACCCTACATGGTGATTCTTAGAAAAATGTGATATTAATTGTCGTATTAAACACACTAATAAGAAAGTAGTTCCAATAATTACGTGAAGTCCGTGGAATCCTGTTGCTATGAAAAATGTTGAGCCATATACGGAATCTCTAATGGTGAAAGGTGCTTCTAAATATTCATATGTTTGTAATATGGTGAAGTAAATTCCTATAATGATTGTAATTGTTAATCTTTGATTTATTTCCTTTATATTATTATTTAATATTCTGTGGTGAGCTCACGTTATGGTTACACCTGATGTTAATAGTACAATTGTATTAAGTAGTGGAATTTGTATGGGATTAAAAGGGATAATTCCAGTTGGTGGTCATAGTGATCCTACTTGTACAGCAGGAGATAGTCTGCTATGGAAAAATGCTCAGAAGAATGAAATGAAGAAAAATACTTCAGAAATAATAAATAAAATTATTCCTCATCGTAATCCTTTAATAACTATTTTTGTATGTAATCCTTGATAAGTTCCTTCTCGAACTACATCTCGTCATCATTGAATTATAGTTATTATTGTTATGATTGTTCCTATTATTATAATTGTATTAGATCTTTGTTGAAAGAGTTTTACTAATCCTATTAGTGTTAATATTGTTGATAATGCTCCTACTAAGGGTCATGGTCTTATTTCTACTAAATGATATGGATGATTTTGTTTTGACATTAGTTTACTTCTCTTGCATATAAAGTTCTTAATACTGCAAATACATATCCTTGAATAATAGCTACTGCTGTTTCTAATGTTAATAATATTATTTGAATAATTAATATAATTAATAATATATTTGTGGATACTCTTATTGTGGAATTTCCTAATAATGTTATAATTAAATGTCCTGCAATCATATTGGCTGTTAATCGTACAGATAATGTACCTGGTCGGATAAAGTTACTAATGGTTTCAATACATACTATAAAAGGTATTAATAGTGTAGGTGTTCCTGTTGGAACTAAATGTGTGAATATTTTTTCACTATTTTTGATCCATCCAAATATTATAAATGATAATCATAGTGGCAGTGCTATTGTTAATGTTATTATTAGATGACTGGTGCTAGTAAATAAATAGGGTAATAATCCTAAAATATTATTTAATATAATTAATGTAAATAATGAGATAAATATTATTGTTATTCCTTTATTATTGGTATTTAACAGAATATTAAATTCTTTATTTAATATATTGAGAGGTTTGGATATTATTATTGTATATCGATTGTTTATTATTCAAAATCATACTGGTATAATTATTAATCCTAATATTGATCTTGTTCAGTTTAATTGAATTTTTATTATTCTGGTGGATGGATCAAAAATAGTAAATAGGTTTGTTATCATTTTCAGTTTTTTTCTTTAATATTTGTTTGGTATTTTATTTTTATATTAATATTTGTGGTTTTATTAAAGTATACTTTTGTAATAAATATGATTATGATAATAATAAAATAGAGATATATTAGTATTCATCTTATAGGTGCTATTTGAGGTATTAGGATGTATTAATTTATTAATAATTTTAATATGACATATTAATGTTATTATTTAACTAACTTCCTCATCAAAAGTAGTTGCTAATTACTATAAAGTGGTTTAAGAGACCATTACTTGCTTTCAGTCATTTGATGATTTTATTATCCATTTAATAAATATATTAATGGGTACTCTTTCTACTACAATAGGTATAAATCTATGATTTGTTCCACAGATTTCTGAGCATTGTCCGTAGAGTAAGCCATTTCGATTTAATATTATTCTGGCTTGATTGAGTCGTCCAGGGGTTCCATCAATTTTAATTCCTGTGGATGGTAGTGTTCATGAGTGAATTACGTCTGTAGATGTTACGATTATTCGAATAAAAATATTAGATGGTAATACTGTTCGATTATCTACATCTAATAAACGTATTGAATTTAATTCTAATTGGTTATTTATGTATGAATCAAATTCTGTATTATTGAAGTCTGAATATTCATAAGTTCAATATCATTGGTGTCCTACAGCTTTTATGGTTATTATTGGGTTATTGATTTCATCTATCAGGTATAATAATCGTAATGAAGGTGTTGCAATAAAGAATAATGTTATTGCAGGTGTTACTGTTCAAATTAATTCAATTATTTGACCTTCTAATAGGTTTCGATCAGTAAATTTATTTGTAATTAGTATCGTTATTGAATACGATACTGTGGTCACAATCATTATTAAAATTATTATAATATGATCATGAAATAAAATTAACTGTTCTATTAAAGGGGAAGCTCTATCTTGTAGGATTAGATTCGGCCATGTTGTTATTTCTAATAAAAGTATTACTTTATATATAGATCTTAAATCTATAGCACTATTCTGCCATATTAGAACTTAATTAGGATAGGTAATTCTCTATAAGTATGTTCTGTGGGTGGTATATTGTGATTTCACTCTATTGATCTTGTTATGTGTGATCTGAAAATTGTTTGTCGTATTGATGATAATCTTTCTCATAAAATTATAATGAATATTATTATTCTTATTGTTGAAATAAGAGCTCCTATTGATGAAATAATGTTTCATGATGTGAATATGTCTGGATAATCAGAATATCGTCGTGGTATTCCTGCTAATCCTAGGAAGTGTTGTGGAAAGAATGTTAAATTTACACCTACAAATATTGTAATAAATTGAATTTTTAATCATAAGGGATTTATAACTATTCCTGTAAATAAAGGATACCATTGAATAAAACCTGCCATAATAGCGAATACAGCTCCTATTGATAATACATAATGGAAATGTGCTACTACGTAATAGGTATCATGTAATGTAATGTCAATAGATGAATTTGATAATACAATTCCGGTTAAACCTCCTAATGTAAATAGAAATACAAACCCTATTGCTCATATGCATGATGGTCTAAAAGTTAATTTAGATCCATGTATTGTTGCTAGTCAACTAAATACTTTAATACCTGTTGGTACTGCAATAATTATGGTTGCTGAAGTGAAATAGGCTCGTGTATCAACATCTATACCTACAGTAAATATATGGTGAGCTCAAACTACAAAACCTAATAAACCAATTGCAGCTATTGCGAAGATTATACCTAGATTTCCGAATACTTCTTTTTTTCCTCTTTCATTTGAAATAATATGTGAAATTATTCCAAATCCAGGTAAAATTAAGATGTATACTTCTGGGTGGCCAAAAAATCAAAATAAATGTTGATATAAGATTGGATCACCCCCTCCTGAAGGGTCAAAGAATGATGTATTTATATTTCGATCTGTTAATAATATTGTAATAGCTCCTGCTAATACTGGTAGAGATAATAATAATAAGATTGCAGTAATTACAACAGATCATACAAATAGTGGAATTTGTTCTATAGTTATTCCTGGTGATTTTATATTAATAGTTGTTGAGATAAAATTTACAGCACCTAAAATAGATGAAATACCTGCTATGTGTAATGAGAAAATTGTTAAATCTACTGATATTCCATTATGTCCAATTAATCCTGCTAAAGGGGGATATAATGTTCAACCTGTTCCTGATCCTGTATCAATTATTCTTCTTATAATTAATAGTGTTAATGAAGGAGGTAATAATCAAAATCTTATGTTATTTATTCGTGGAAAAGCTATATCTGGAGCTCCAATTATAATGGGTAATAGTCAATTACCAAAACCTCCAATTATAATGGGTATTACTATAAAGAAAATTATGACAAATGCATGGGCTGTTACGATTGTATTATAAATCTGATCATTACCAATAATTGATCCTGGTCTTCCTAATTCTATACGAATTAATATTCTCATAGATAATCCAATTATACCTGATCATATACCTAGAATAAAATATAAAGTTCCGATATCCTTATGGTTTGTGGAGAAAAATCATCGTTTCATTAGTGAGGTGACTGAGCAATAGGTGATAGATTGTAAATCTATTTATGGATATTAATTATCCTCTTACTATTTAGGTCTTATATTCAATTATGATTTTAAATTGCAAGTTTAAAAGTGTAGTAATATTCTACTAAGGCTTAAAAATGTTATTTTATTTATAACTTTGAAGGTTATTAGTTTATTTTAACTTAAATCCTTAATATAGGAATATAAATAAGGTAATTGTTGTTAAACCTATAATTGATATAACACTTAATATCATTGGAATGTTATTAATTTTATTGTATGGATTATTTCACCTTGGTTCTGGATTAGTTAATAATATTACTGGAAATATGATTCGTAAGTAGTAATATACAGTAATCAAAGTTATGATAATTATAATTCTTATAAGTATTAATTCTTTTATAGTTATTATTGATTGAATAATTATTCATTTAGGTATAAATCCTAATATTGGAGGTAATCCTCTAATTGATAATATATTTAATATTAGTATGAACTTTTTTGTTGTTGTTTCATTTATTGAAGTAATTTGGTTAATGTGATAGTTTTTATGATTTTTTATTGTTATTGTTATAATTGTTATTATAATTATGTATATGAAGAAAAATATTAATCATATTGTTTCTCTAATTATTATTGCTATTAATATTCATCCATTATTTCTAATAGAAGAATAAGCTATTAGTTTTCGTAAGGATATTTGGTTTAACCCACCTACTGCACCAACAATAATAGATAATGTCATTCCAGTAATTGTAATTATATTAACTTTTATTAAGTTTGATATTATTATTAATGGTGTAATTTTCTGTCATGTTATTAAAATTAAGCATATATTTCAATTTAATCCTTCTATGACTTTTGGTATTCAGAAATGGAAAGGTGAAATTCCTCTTTTTATTATTAGTGAACTTAATATTATTAATTCTCTTACTTTTATTTCTATAAAAATTATTGTTTTATTAATTGTTATGATTGATATTAGTAATAATATTGATGCAATTGTTTGTGTTATAAAATAGGTTAATGAGGATTCTTTTGATATAATGTTCTTTTGTTCAATTATTATAGGTAAAAATGCTATTATATTGATTTCTATACCTATTCATACAATAAATCATGAATTTGATGAGATTGAAATAATAATTCTTACGATTAAGATAATTATGAATAAAATATTAGTTGACTTATTAATGATTAGAAAAAGGATATAAAATTCCATAAATGAGGTATGAACCCATTAGCTTAAAAATGTTTAGCTTATTTTTCTATGCCTTATTGTATGATGCATAAAAGTTTTTGATACTTTTGGAGATAGTTTAATTCTGTTAGGTATAATGGAAGTAATGATTACATTACATTTTTTATTACATCAAAATAATCTTATTATCAAGCATTCCATT